GAGAGAGTTAAGCCGCTCTCTAGAACAAAAAAAAAATGGAATCGAAAAAGAAAGAGGACTACTCCTCAATTGAATGAGAACTCAAATTATAACCCAAATTGATGGTTCGTAAAGTAAACTACGTAGAACATATTCGACTTTTGTTTTGTGTTGGAAGAAGAAAATGAACCAACTCTATTTCACTTATCATTTTCATTTCTTATAGAGAGTCCTTCCCGGAGGGAATTCTCCGGGAACTCTCTTTCCTTTTCATTTCAAAATCAATAAGTAGGTGGTCCTATGAAAAACGGTCCTATGAAAAACGATAAGTTACTCCAAATTAGAATGAATTGCTAAGATCATTGCCAATCACGTAAAGGCAATTCTTATTTAATATACCTATTTGTCCAAGTATTTTACGATTCAGAAAGAGCTGCCTCTTGTACAGATCATGTAGTAATCGACTATAGGTGAACCCAATCTCTCGAATTACTGCATTTATACGAATGATCCACAAACGACGAAAATCTCTCTTTTGCTTGCCTCTATCCCGCCGGTTGGAAACCAAAGCTCTCCTTGTCTGTTGAGTAGCAGCTCGAGTCAGTCTTGAATGAGCCCCTCGAAAGTTCGATACAAATACACCCATTTTTGTTCTGCGTCTGCGAGCAACATATCCGCGTTTAACTCTGGTCATAAAAAATGTAACCTTTTGATATATCTATTCAATATAGAATCATCCCTACTTTTTGCCTAGTTGTATGATGATGAATAGGCAAATACAAATACCAATAATGAATCGAACGGTTCTCTTCATTTCGTTGAATCTTCGTCTGATAAAGACGACGATCAATATAGAAAGGAAGATTGCCACACCTCGGCCCACGGGATCCAGGCTTCTTACTCAGTAGGTCAATGAACTGACTGAGTAGTTCAATAAAGTACTTTATCATAATCCATTTTACAATTTTAAAATTTGCTTCCTAGTAATCTCGAAGTTTTTCTCAGATACAAGGAAATGGTTCAGTTCAAGAGACAAAGATCGTAGTTTCCTACCTTTTTTTTTTATTAAAAGGCAGGACAGGATTTCCCAGTTATTATGGAACTTTCTCTATAATGAGAATTTGATTTCTTTAAATTTATTATTATTTATGTGCTAGTCTATTAATTTGCTAGTCTATTACTAACAAAACGGATTCTTACAATGTCGAAAATAACAATTCCGATGGCTTTTGCTACTATAACCTTCCCAACCACCATTTGTTATTTCTTACAAACATAGCTATCAAACAAATAATAAGGAATCAAGTAAGAAATAGTGGATTCCATCGTTTCTATGGTCACTTCTTAAACGGTGAGGTCCTCTCTATACGCCGGAGCCCGCTCATTGAATTAGTATTATTGGGAACTTGTACATTTCCCAATGTTTGGCTCTACCGATGAATCAGCCAGTCAAGTAATAGGTCTTTTCACAATGACATATATCCATACAGTGACGGCATTTCATTATCAAGTTTGGCTGGGTAGCTGACCCTATTGGTCCGTTCTTTCAACAGTAGGAGCATAAGTCATCTTTCTGTTTTTGAAATAGTATTTTTCCTGCTGAATCGATAACCTTTTGCTACCAATGAAGAATTGCTTTTTATCTCCAATTGAAATCAAGGAGATTGGATTTGCGCCAATGGAAACCATAAATTCCATACACAGTATAGGTAACAATATGGATATATGATAGCCAGGAGTTCTTCCATTCTACCCTATTCATTTCTACTATAGTAATCGTTGCTACTGGAAAAATCGTTTCATTTATCACAGTGCATTTTCTCAACGAGTCGCACATACACCCTAGTACATGTTCCTCTGCGCTGAGGGCATCCTCGAAGGGCGGGAGATTTCGTGACATTTCTGATTGGCTGTCTTGTCTTTCTAATAAGTTGTTTAATAGTTGGCATGTTGAATCATATCCGGAATCGGCTGGTTTAGATTTCTCCTAACCTGATTGATGATGCTTTGAATCCACCTTGAAATTATTGAATCAAGGTGGATTCAAAGTATGATTAGAATATGATTCGAGAAACTTGAACGGAAGGAAATCGAACTGGAATTGTGATTAGAACTATGCAATACTCATTGATATCTTCGATATCGAGAAGACCTATATTTTTGTGATAACGCAAATGATCGATTAAGAGATTCGCTATCTCGTGTGCCCTCCTCTCCCGATACCGACGATCTTGGTCGTCATCGTGTTCATCGGGAAGATCGGAATTCCATATCGTCGTTCTTTGTCGTCGCTATCTTCCGACCGACCACCAATACCCTTACCCAGGATCTCAAAGTAATTAGGACTAGCATAGCTATTTATCTTGGTAGGACGGTCAGGGGGGATAGGGTTGCCCTCGCCATCTTTGAACAAAAGGCTAAAGGAGAACCCGAGAAGATCAATAATCCCATAATTTTGAGCTTCTTTTGGTGTCATAAAAGAATCTCTTTTCATGTCCTTCAATACAGCCCAAGTGGGCCTTCCTGTTATTCGTGCGTAAATCCTTGCGAGTTGGCGGCGAATTTTACCGATTTCTGTCACGTCCAGGCACGTATCTCCCGCGGGTGACTTATAATCAGCAGCGCGAGGTTCGTGCATCATAATCCTAGCGTGAGGGAATGCTGAACGTTTGTTAAGTCCTCCTCCGACCAGTATGATGGATGCCATGGAAGCGGCTACTCCGATGCATACTGTATATAGACCACCCTTTGGGGCTATTTGCGCCGCATCAAAAATAGCTATTCCTGGTATTACCCATCCTCCGGGAGAGTTGATAAACAAAAATTGCTCCCTGGTATCATCTTGCAGAGTGAGAAAAGAGATGAGACCAACAAGGTAATTCCCGTTCTCATTCTCAATTTGTGCCCCTAAAAAAAGTACTCTCTCTCGATAAAGTCTGTTGAAGATGTCTAGCCAAGTACACTGCTCAATCTGCTCACGAACCTTATCCTTCGCATCATCCTTATCCTTCTCCAAAGCAGCATCCTTATCCTTCTCCAAAGCATCATCCTTATCCTTCTCCAAAGCAGCATCATCCTTCTCCAAAGCATCATCCTTCTCCAAAGCAGGATCATCCTTCTCCAAAGCAGGATCATCCTTCTCCAAAGCAGGATCATCCTTATCCTTTTTAACTCGAATTATCTCTAGGTAATAGAAAAAAGGTAGTTTTGGAATACCAACGGGCATGACATTAAAGAAAAAAGTGTTAAGTTCTATGGGTTACTTTGATGTGCAAACGTATTTATTCTGCAAACGTATTTCTTCATTTATGTTATAAATGATTATGCCTGCATTGTCAGATGGAAATCAAGAATGAACAAAGAAAAAAGATACTCTACTCATAGTATAAGTCGTTTTTTGTAATTGTCAAGGGCAATAGGATGCTCGATCCGAACCATTTTTCTTTCTTTCAAAAAAGAAACAATGAACAAAGGAAAATTCTTATGGACAGGTCGGCCGGACCCTTCGACTGATGAAGAAGTATCTATTCATTCACTTACAAAGAATGGGCCCAATCTCCCCATTGCGTATTGGTTCTTATCGGGTATAGAATAGATCTGCTTCCATCTCTTCGTAGGAAGAGAAAGAACGCAATTGTTCCATTATTACCCGCCCCTGCGGTACGTAATAAATGTGAACCCTTGCGCCGAAATAATACACTTAATGGGGTTCAGAATATAGTCTTTTCCAATGCGATAAAGTTCCATAGTGTCCATTTTTCTTTGATGAAGGGGTATTTCCATGGGTTTACCTTGGTATCGTGTTCACACCGTCGTATTGAACGATCCTGGTCGTTTGCTTTCTGTACATATAATGCATACAGCTCTAGTCGCAGGTTGGGCGGGTTCGATGGCTCTATACGAATTAGCTGTTTTTGATCCCTCTGATCCCGTTCTTGATCCAATGTGGAGACAAGGGATGTTCGTTATACCCTTTATGACTCGTTTAGGAATAACCAATTCATGGGGCGGTTGGAGTATCGCAGGGGGGACTCTAACGAATCCCGGTATTTGGAGTTATGAAGGTGTGGCCGGGGCACACATTGTGTTTTCTGGATTGTGCTTCTTGGCAGCGATCTGGCATTGGGTCTATTGGGATATAGAAATTTTCTTTGATGAACGTACAGGAAAACCCTCCTTGGATTTGCCCAAGATCTTTGGAATTCATTTATTTTTATCCGGGTTGGCTTGCTTTGGGTTTGGTGCATTTCATGTAACAGGTTTGTATGGTCCTGGAATATGGGTTTCTGATCCTTATGGTCTAACTGGAAAGGTACAACCTGTAAGTCCAACGTGGGGCGCGGAAGGTTTTGATCCTTTTATTCCGGGGGGTATAGCTTCTCATCATATTGCTGCAGGTACATTGGGAATATTAGCAGGTTTATTTCATCTTAGTGTCCGTCCGCCCCAACGTCTATACAAAGGATTACGTATGGGTAATATTGAAACTGTACTTTCCAGTAGTATCGCTGCTGTGTTTTTTGCAGCTTTCGTTGTTGCTGGAACTATGTGGTATGGTTCAGCAACAACTCCGATCGAATTATTTGGTCCCACTCGTTATCAGTGGGATCAGGGATACTTCCAGCAAGAAATATATCGAAGAGTTAACGCCGCGCTAGCCGAAAATAGGAGTTTATCAGAAGCTTGGTCTAAAATTCCCGATAAACTAGCTTTTTATGATTACATTGGTAATAATCCGGCGAAGGGGGGATTATTCAGAGCTGGATCGATGGACAACGGGGATGGAATAGCTGTTGGGTGGTTAGGGCACCCTATCTTTAGAGATAAGGAAGGGCATGAACTTTTTGTGCGTCGTATGCCTACCTTTTTTGAAACATTCCCAGTCGTTTTGTTAGACGGAGACGGGATTGTGAGAGCGGATGTTCCTTTTAGAAGGGCAGAATCAAAATATAGTGTCGAACAGGTAGGTGTAACTGTGGAGTTCTATGGTGGTGAACTCGCTGGAGTCAGTTATAATGATCCTGCTACTGTCAAAAAGTATGCTAGACGTGCTCAATTAGGTGAAATCTTTGAATTGGATCGTGCTACGTTGAAATCCGATGGTGTTTTTCGGAGCAGTCCACGAGGTTGGTTCACTTTTGGACATGCTAACTTTGCTTTGCTCTTCTTTTTCGGGCACATTTGGCATGGTGCTAGAACCTTGTTCCGAGATGTTTTTGCTGGTATCGATCCAGATTTAGATGCTCAAGTAGAATTTGGAGCCTTCCAAAAACTAGGGGATCCAACTACAAAGAAAGAAGCAGTCTGATAAAATATTCTATCATATGTCTGGCCTATCTTTGATATAGGGTACCGGAGAAATGTTGATTCGAATAATTACCTCAGACTCTTTCTTTTCTTGCACTTTCTTTATCCGGGAAATTCACCCAAATAAACAGGTATGGAAGCTATAATTGTAAACCACGATCAAATCTATGGAAGCATTGGTTTATACATTCTTGCTGGTCTCAACTCTAGGGATTATTTTTTTTGCTATCTTTTTTCGAGAACCACCTAAGGTTCCGACTAAAAAGGTGAAATGATTTTTCATTCTCTTGAAATGATGAACCCCCCAAAGCAATGGGGGGTTCATCATTTCAGCTAGTCCCCGTGTTCCTCGAATGGATCTCTTAGTTGTTGAGAGGGTTGCCCAAAAGCAGTATATAGGGCATATCCTGTAAAGCTTACAAGTAAACCAGATAGGAAGATGGCGACTAGGTTTGCAGTTTCCATTATTAGCTAATTTCAAGACCCGATGGATGATCTACGATAAGATCCTTTATTTACAAGGGAATGGTATATAAAGTCAACAGATCTAAAAAACAATGCACGCAGTAAGATTTATGGCTACACAAATGGCTGAAGGTGGTTCCAGATTTAGTCCAAGACGAACTCCTGTAGGGGATTTATTAAAACCATTGAATTCGGAGTATGGTAAAGTAGCTCCTGGGTGGGGAACTACCCCCTTTATGGGGGTCGCAATGGCTCTATTTGCAGTATTTTTATGCATTATTTTGGAGATTTATAATTCTTCCGTTTTATTGGATGGGATTTCATTGAGTTAGTTCCATAATAACTGGGAAATCCTGTCCTACTTTTTTTTATTAAAAGGTAGGACTCGGATTTCTAGGCTATCGCATTCTGTCTCGTAGTTCGACCGCGGAATTCTTTTGTTTCGGTATTTCTTTCCGGAATATGAGTGTGTGACTTGTTTGTTAGAATGGATCCTATTGATAGTACAGAGTATGGGTCTGTCATTTTCTCCTTTAGAGAGATGGTTCTACTCCGTTAGATATTCAGTATAGTATCTGGAGCACGGACCATATGAATAGATCGAGAACTATTTGAACTATGATTCATACCCATTATTCAGACCCCGTGACCGGATAGATTCGTTTTCGATTTCATTTGGAGTCAACATCAATCGAACCACCTTTTTCCTTCCGAATCATGCTTTCCTTTGACCGAAGGAAAAATATTTATCTCCATTCAATTATGAGCTATTATATACTTGCATTGGATAAGTGAATGATTAAAGGAAGGGGTTCCTACTCAGAGACCCTTTTTTGGTTTCGCTTGTATACTTTCTTGAATCATCGTGGTTCTAGTATGAATCTGGGGTTTCAATTGATTCATAGGGTCTGAACAAGAAAATTCCTATCAATAGGAAATCTATATTGATTAGTCTAAATAAAGAAAATAGGGTAAGAGAGTATTCAAAAGGCCTGTCAGAATCAAAATAGGATGAGCCAACTTGATATTTTGGCGCTATCATCACAAAAAAGACCTGGTTTTGGTTCGAAGGCAAATATGGAATCAAT